GTTAATGTAGCTTAATATATCAAAGCAAGGCACTGAAAATGCCTAGACGAGTCAACATACTCCATAAACACAAAGGTTTGGTCCCAGCCTTCCTATTAGTTGTCAGTAAGATTACACATGCAAGTAACCGCACACCAGTGAGAATGCCCTCTAAATTATCTAATCAAAAGGAGCAGGCATCAAGCACGCTAGACAGCAGCTCTCCACGCCTTGTTAAGCCACACCCCCACGGGATACAGCAGTGATAAAACTTAAGCAATAAACGAAAGTTCGACTAAGCTATACTGAAACAAGGGTTGGTAAATTTCGTGCCAGCCACCGCGGTCATACGATTAACCCAAACTAATACAAAACGGCGTAAAGTGTGTTTTAGAACATCAAAAAATAAAGTTAAATTTTATCCAAGCCGTAAAATGCCCCAGCTAAAACAAAATAACCCACGAAAGTGACTTTAATACCCTAAGAACACGACAACCAAGATTCAAACTGGGATTAGATACCCCACTATGCTCGGTCATAAACTTAAATGATTTACGAACAAAATCACTCGCCAGAGTACTACAAGCAACAGCTCAAAACTCAAAGGACTTGGCGGTGCTTAAAACCCATCTAGAGGAGCCTGTTCTACAATCGATAAACCCCGATAAACCTCACCACCCCTTGCTAATTCAACCTATATACCGCCATCCCCAGCAAACCCTATCAAGGTCACAAAGTAAGCACAAACATTTAACATAAAAAGCGTTAGGTCAAGGTGTAGTCCATGGGGTGGAAAGAAATGGGCTACATTTTCTAATGACAGAACAACATCTCACCACAACCCCTATGAAATTTAGAGGCCAAAGGAGGATTTAGTAGTAAACCGAGAATAGAGAGCTCGATTGAATAAGGCCATGAAGCACGTACACACCGCCCGTCACCCTCCTCCACTCCTATGCAATCAATTCCTAATCACAAAAAACACTAACACAAGAGGAGACAAGTCGTAACAAGGTAAGCATACTGGAAAGTGTGCTTGGAAAAAATCAAAGTGTAGCTTAAACCCAAAGCATCCGGCCTACACCCGAAAGACTTCACGATTGACGTGACCACTTTGAAACCAAAGCTAGCCTAATTTTCTACACCCCCCAATAAATCTACAAACCCAACTAAAACATTCACCAATAATAACTAATAGTATAGGAGATAGAAACTTCACCCAGCGCTATAGAAAAAGTACCGCAAGGGAAAGATGAAAGAACACCTCAAAGTTCATAAAAGCAAAGCTTACCCCTTGTACCTTTTGCATAATGACCTAACTAGAACAATCTGACAAAAAGAATTTAAGCCAGAACACCCGAAACCAAACGAGCTACTCACGAATAATTACTTAAGAACCAACTCATCTATGTAGCAAAATAGTGAGAAAATTCATGAGTAGAGGTGAAAAGCCTAACGAGCTTGGCGATAGCTGGTTACTCAGAAAGGAATTTCAGTTCAGCCTCAAGTTAACCTAAAGGACTCACCAAACCCCCTGTTAACTTAAACGTTGTCTAAGAGGACGTCTTTAGAATAGGCTACAACCTTCAGTAGAGAGTAATCAAACCTCAACCCACAGTTGGCCTAAAAGCAGCCACCAATTAAGAAAGCGTTCAAGCTCAATATATAATACACTTTAATTTACAAACTATACAACAACCTCCTACCAAATAACTGAGTTATTCTATTACTAGATAGAAGCAATACTGTTAATATAAGTAACAAGAATTTCCATTCTCCCAGCACGAGCTTATACCAGACCGGATGCCCACTGGTAGTTAACAACAAAATAAAACTACTCACCCCACAAATCCATTACTAAAAAACATTGTTAACCCAACACAGGCGTGCACCAAGGAAAGATTAAAAAAAGTAAAAGGAACTAGGCAAAACCTAACCCCGCCTGTTTACCAAAAACATCACCTCCAGCATTACCAATATTGGAGGCACTGCCTGCCCAGTGACACACGTTTAACGGCCGCGGTATCCTGACCGTGCAAAGGTAGCATAATCACTTGTCCTCTAACTAAGGGCTAGAATGAACGGCCACACGAGGGTTAAACTGTCTCTTACTTTCAATCAGTGAAATTGACCTTCCCGTGAAGAGGCGGGAATATATCAATAAGACGAGAAGACCCTATGGAGCTTAAATTAATTAGCCCAAATAAGTACATCCAAATGCCCAATAAGGTATAAATAATTACTACCCCTGAGCTAAAAATTTCGGTTGGGGTGACCTCGGAGCATAACTAAACCTCCGAACAATCCAGCTTAGATATTACCAGTCAAGGCATTAACAAAATCAACTGATCCAAAATTAGCTTGATCAACGGAACAAGTTACCCCTAGGGGATAACAGCGCAATCCTATTACAGAGTTCATATCGACAATAGGGGTTTTACGACCTCGATGTTGGATCAGGACACCCCCAGTGGTGCAACCGCTACTAACGGTCCGTTTGTTCAACGGTTAAAGTCCTACGTGATCTGAGTTCAGACCGGAGCAATCCAGGTCGGTTTCTATCTATTTACAATTTCTCCCAGTACGAAAGGACAAGAGAAGTAAAGCCAACTCAACAGAGTGCTCTCAGCTTTAACAGATGATAAACTCTTAATCTAATAACCTACTCTATACCCTACCCAAAACAAGGGGTTTTATTAAGATGGCAGAGCCCCGGCAATTGCATAAAAACTTAAGACTTTTAGACCCCAGAGGTTCAACTCCTCTTCTTAATATTCATGTTTGCTGCCAACCTCCTTCTACTAATTATCCCAATTATCGTAGCCATAGCCTTCTTTACATTAGTCGAACGAAAAATCCTAGGCTATATACAACTCCGCAAAGGCCCCAACACCGTAGGCCCACACGGCCTACTTCAACCCTTCGCCGACGCGGTAAAACTATACATTAAAGAACCCTTGCGCCCCCTAGCTTCCTCAACATTACTCTACATCACTGCACCAACACTAGCCCTATCCATTGCACTTACTATATGAACTCCTATACCCATGCCATTTCCACTGATTAACTTGAATATAGGACTTCTATTTATCTTAGCTACATCAAGTCTAGCCGTATACTCAATTCTTTGATCAGGCTGAGCATCCAACTCCAAATACGCCTTAATTGGTGCCCTACGAGCAGTAGCCCAAACAATCTCATATGAAATTACCCTAGCCATTATTTTACTTTCAGTCCTCCTAATAAATGGGTCATTCACCCTATCCACCCTTATTACAACTCAAGAATACCTCTGACTTGTCATCCCATCCTGACCCTTAACCATGATATGATTCATTTCCACCCTAGCAGAAACAAACCGGGCCCCCTTCGACCTAACGGAAGGAGAATCCGAACTAGTATCGGGTTTCAACGTAGAATACGCCGCAGGCCCCTTTGCCCTATTCTTCATGGCGGAGTATACAAACATCATCATAATAAATGCCCTAACAACAACACTCTTCCTAGGAGCACTATACAAACCCAACATACCGGAAACATATACAACAAATTTTCATTACAAAACCCTCCTATTAACATCACTATTTCTATGAATTCGAGCATCGTACCCACGATTCCGATATGACCAACTTATACATTTACTATGAAAAAATTTTCCTCCACTAACACTGGCACTATGCATATGATATATCTCTCTTCCAATTCTAATATCGTATATCCCCCCACAAATATAGAAATATGTCTGATAAAAAGAGTTACTTTGATAGAGTAAATAATGGAGGTTTTAACCCCCTCCTATTTCTAGAATTGCAGGCCTTGAACCTACTCTTAAGGATTCAAAAATCCATCGTGCTACCGACATACACCCTATTCTATAATAGTAAGGTCAGCTAAACAAGCTATCGGGCCCATACCCCCGAAAAATGTTGGTTTATACCCTTCCCATACTAATCAACCCCATTACCCTCTTATTAATCATAATCACAATCTTTGCAGGAACTCTATTAACAATAGTCAGCTCACACTGACTCCTAATATGAATTGGTTTAGAGATCAATATACTAGCCATCATTCCAATTCTAATGAAAAACTATAAACCTCGATCAACAGAAGCAGCCACAAAGTACTTTCTTATACAAGCAACAGCCTCCATACTACTAATATTTACTATTGTACTTAACGCCACATACTCCGGACAATGAAATATCACCAACACCCACAACCAATTTACCCCCATCACAATTACCATCGCACTATCAATAAAACTGGGAGTAACCCCATTCCACTTTTGAGTCCCTGAAGTCACACAAGGTATTTCACTATTAGCAGGAATGCTCCTCCTAACATGACAAAAACTAGCCCCCATTTCCATCATGCTCCAAGTCCACCCATGAATAAACCTAAACATTCTTCTATTAGTTGCCCTCCTATCGATTCTAGTGGGAGGGTGAGGAGGCCTAAATCAAACACAACTACGAAAAATCCTCGCCTATTCATCTATCGCTCATATAGGCTGAATAGTAGGTATTCTTATATTCTGCCCCTCCCTCACAATACTGAATCTGCTAATTTACTTAGCATTAACCATCATTATGTTCACTATCCTAAACCTCAACACAAGTACCACTGTATTAACGCTATCAAATCTATGAAACAAAACCCCAATAATCGCCCTAACAACTATAATTGCCCTACTATCCCTCGGAGGACTTCCCCCTCTCACAGGCTTCCTACCTAAATGAATAATTATTCAAGAGTTATCAAAAAACAATAACATCATCATAGTTATAATCATAACCATTATAGCATTACTAAATTTATATTTTTACATACGACTAATCTACAGCACCTTCCTAACACTATTTCCCACATTTAACAACATAAAAATAAAATGACAATTTCAAACCATAAACCAAACCCGACTCATACCACCCCTAATCATTCTGTCTACCCTATCCCTCCCTCTAGCACCAACCTTTTCAACCCTATATTAGAAATTTTAGGTTATATAGACCAAGAGCCTTCAAAGCCCTAAGAAAGCAGACACACGCTTAATTTTCTGTATATTAAGGGTTGCAAGAATCTATCCTACATCAACTGAATGCAAATCAATTACTTTAACTAAGCTAAACCCTCAACTAGATTGATGGGCTCCAACCCCATGAAAATTTAGTTAACAGCTAAATACCCTAGTCAACTGGCTTCAATCTACTTCTCCCGCCTCTCAAGGAGAAAAAAAAGGCGGGGAGAAGCCCCGGCAGAATTGAAGCTGCTTCTTTGAATTTGCAATTCAATATGTTAAGTCACCTCGGGGCTGGTAAAAAAGAGGAATTCCTCTGTCTTTAGATTTTACAGTCTAATGCTTACTCAGCCATTCTACCTATGTTCATCAACCGATGATTCTACTCAACAAACCACAAAGATATTGGAACCCTCTACCTATTATTTGGAGCTTGAGCAGGAATAGTAGGAACGGCCCTTAGTCTTCTTATCCGAGCTGAACTTGGTCAACCAGGAACTTTACTGGGCGATGATCAGATCTATAATGTGATCGTAACAGCTCATGCTTTCATTATAATTTTCTTCATAGTCATACCCATCATAATTGGAGGCTTTGGGAACTGACTCGTACCCTTAATGATCGGCGCTCCTGATATAGCGTTCCCACGAATGAATAATATAAGCTTCTGACTCCTTCCACCATCATTCCTACTTCTTCTTGCCTCATCAATAGTAGAAGCAGGCGCGGGAACAGGGTGGACAGTATACCCTCCTCTGGCCGGAAATTTGGCCCACGCAGGGGCATCCGTAGACTTAACAATTTTCTCTTTACACCTAGCAGGAGTATCCTCTATCTTGGGAGCTATCAACTTTATTACAACGGTAGTAAATATGAAATCCCCAGCCATGTCGCAGTATCAAACCCCCTTATTTGTATGATCCGTAATAATTACTGCTGTTCTTTTACTGTTATCTTTACCTGTCCTGGCGGCAGGAATCACAATGTTATTAACAGACCGTAACCTTAATACAACTTTTTTTGATCCTGCAGGAGGTGGCGACCCCATCCTATACCAACACTTATTTTGATTCTTTGGACACCCCGAAGTTTACATCTTAATTCTTCCAGGCTTTGGCATGATCTCTCATATCGTTACATACTACTCAGGCAAAAAAGAACCCTTTGGTTATATAGGTATGGTTTGAGCTATAATATCCATCGGTTTCCTGGGCTTTATCGTATGAGCTCATCACATATTTACTGTGGGAATAGATGTTGATACCCGAGCATACTTTACATCAGCCACTATAATCATTGCTATTCCTACCGGAGTAAAAGTTTTCAGCTGATTGGCCACACTCCACGGGGGTAGCATCAAGTGATCACCCGCTATGCTATGAGCCCTAGGTTTCATCTTCTTGTTTACGGTAGGGGGGCTAACAGGAATCGTCCTTGCCAACTCATCACTGGACATCGTTCTTCACGATACATATTACGTAGTAGCACACTTCCATTATGTGTTATCAATAGGAGCAGTCTTTGCTATCATAGGAGGATTTGTTCATTGATTCCCTCTATTTTCAGGCTATACATTAGATGATACCTGAGCTAAAATTCATTTTGCAATTATATTTGTAGGTGTAAACATAACATTTTTCCCACAACATTTTTTAGGTTTATCAGGAATGCCCCGCCGTTACTCCGACTACCCTGATGCTTATACCACATGAAATATGATCTCGTCAATCGGGTCTTTCATCTCCCTGACGGCAGTTATACTAATGGTTTTTATAGTCTGAGAAGCTTTTGCCTCAAAACGAGAAGTCCTAGTAGTAGAACTAACGCCAACGAACTTAGAGTGACTCCACGGCTGTCCACCACCCTATCACACATTCGAAGAACCAGCCTACGTAAATATAGCTAAGAAAGGAAGGAATTGAACCTCCTATAATTGGTTTCAAGCCAACCACATAGCCACTATGACTCTCTCCAACTAAGATATTAGTAAAATAATTACATAACTTTGTCAAGGTTAATTTACAGGTTAAACCCCTGTATATCTTAATGGCTCACCCAGTCCAACTAGGATTTCAAGATGCTGCCTCTCCTATCATAGAAGAGCTTCTATATTTCCACGATCACACTCTGATAATCGTCTTCCTCATCAGTTCCTTGGTCCTCTACATTATTTCCCTTATACTCTCTACCAAACTTACTCACACAAGTACAGTGGATGCCCAAGAGGTAGAAACAGTATGAACTATTTTACCCGCAGTGATCCTAATTCTCATTGCCCTTCCATCTCTACGCATCCTATACATGATAGACGAAATTACTACGCCCTCCTTAACCCTTAAGACAATAGGCCATCAGTGATACTGAAGCTATGAGTATACAGACTATGAAAATCTTTACTTTGACTCATACATAGTTCCTCTGTCAGACCTTAAACCCGGTGACCTTCGCCTACTTGAGGTCGACAACCGGGTTGCCTTGCCCACAGAAATATCAATCCGAATACTGGTATCCTCAGAAGACGTGCTTCACTCATGGGCCGTACCCTCCTTAGGCGTAAAAACCGATGCCATCCCAGGGCGCCTAAACCAAATCACTCTAATAACCTCTCGTCCAGGTATCTACTACGGCCAATGCTCGGAAATCTGTGGTGCAAACCACAGCTTCATACCAATTGTACTCGAGCTAGTCTCCCTAAAATACTTTGAAGAGTGACTACTAAATATATTATAACTCACCGTGAAGCTAACAAGCATTAACCTTTTAAGTTAAAGACTGAAAAGTCTAAAATCTTTCCACAGTGATATGCCACAATTAGATACATCAACATGATTCGTAACAATCTCTTCCATAATCCTTACCCTATTTATTATCTTTCAACTAAAAATCTCAAAACTCAATTACCCCTTAAAACTCACATCGAAATTCCTTAGCAACCATAACCATATTAACCCTTGAGAGTCAAAATGAACCAAAATTTATTCTCCTCTTTTATTACCCCAACAATTGTAGGGATCCCTGTCGTTATTCTCATCATCTTAACCCCCAGTATTTTCTTCCCCTCCCCCTCCCGACTTATTGATAACCGCCTCACCTCCCTACAACAATGACTGGTCCAACTAATGCTAAAACAACTAATAGCTACACACAATACTAAAGGACGAACCTGAGCTCTCATGTTAATTTCACTAATTCTATTTATTAGCTCAACTAACCTACTAGGCTTATTACCCCACTCGTTTACCCCCACCACACAACTATCAATAAACCTAGCTATAGCAATCCCCCTATGGGCGGCTACAATTATTACGGGCTTCCGTTACAAAATAAAAGCATCCCTAGCCCACCTCCTACCACAAGGAACGCCCACCCCACTTATTCCTATATTAATTATCATTGAAACTATTAGCCTTCTCATCCAACCCATAGCACTAGCCGTGCGACTAACAGCCAACATTACGGCGGGTCACCTACTCATACACCTAATTGGAGGTACCACCCTAGTATTAACCTCAATCAACCCTAACATCTCCCTAATCACATTTATTATTCTTGTTTTGCTTACAGTCCTTGAGTTAGCCGTCGCCTTAATTCAGGCCTATGTATTCACCCTATTAGTAAGCCTTTACCTACATGATAACACCTAATGACCCACCAAACTCACGCTTACCATATGGTCAACCCTAGCCCCTGACCCCTTACAGGAGCCTTATCAGCACTCCTAATAACATCCGGTCTAATCACGTGATTTCACTTTAATTCAAACTATCTACTATCACTGGGACTACTAACTAACTTACTAACAATATATCAATGATGACGAGATATCGTACGAGAAGGAACCTTTCAAGGCCATCACACCCCTATCGTCCAAAAAGGCCTCCGATATGGCATAATCCTATTTATCATCTCAGAAGTATTCTTCTTTGCAGGCTTCTTCTGAGCCTTTTACCATTCAAGCTTAGCCCCTACCCCAGAACTTGGAAGCTGCTGACCCCCAACAGGCATCCACCCACTTAACCCCCTAGAGGTACCCCTACTTAATACAGCTGTACTTCTAGCTTCAGGTGTGTCTATCACATGAGCCCACCATAGCTTAATAGAGGGTAATCGAACATATACACTCCAAGCCTTACTTACTACCATTCTCCTAGGTATTTACTTCACACTTCTCCAAACATCAGAGTATTTCGAGACACCCTTTACAATTTCAGATGGGATTTATGGATCAACATTTTTCATAGCGACGGGCTTCCATGGCTTACATGTCATCATCGGATCCACTTTCCTTACCATTTGCTTCTTTCGCCAAATAAAATTTCACTTTACCTCTAACCACCACTTCGGTTTCGAAGCCGCAGCCTGGTACTGACACTTTGTTGATGTAGTATGACTATTCCTATACGTCTCCATCTACTGATGAGGATCCTATTCTTTTAGTATCACTTAGTACAATTGACTTCCAATCAATTAGCTTCGGTGCAATCCGAAAAAGAATAATTAATCTCCCGCTAGCCCTTGCAATAAACACCCTTATAGTCATAATTCTCGTAATAATTGCATTCTGACTACCACAACTGAACGTGTACACGGAAAAGTATAACCCCTACGAATGTGGATTTGATCCCATAGGTTCCGCCCGCCTACCATTCTCCATAAAATTTTTTCTGGTAGCGATTACATTTCTCCTCTTCGACCTAGAAATTGCCCTCCTCCTTCCACTCCCCTGAGCAACCCAAACAAATAATCTAAAGCTTATATTAGCAACAGCCCTCGCGTTAATTTCCATCCTAGCTGCGGGTCTCGCCTACGAATGATTTCAAAAAGGACTTGAATGAGAAGAGTAACATTGGTAATTAGTTTAAAACAAAAACAAAATGATTTTCGACTCATTAGATTATGGATCCACATAATTATCATATGCCCTCAATCTTCACTAACGTTACCTTAGCCTTTACTATGGCCCTAATGGGAATACTAGTATTTCGCTCACATCTAATGTCTTCCCTACTATGCCTAGAAGGCATAATACTGTCTATATTCATTTTAAGTACTCTCTTCACCATAAGCCTACACTTCACAGTATCATTCATCATACCAATTCTCCTGCTAGTACTTGCAGCCTGTGAAGCAGCCATCGGTTTGGCCCTACTAGTAATGGTATCTAATACCTATGGGCTAGACCATGTCCAGAACCTCAACCTCCTTCAATGCTAAAAATTATTATCCCAACAATTATACTACTACCAATAACATGATACTCTACCAACCCTATGGTCTGGATTAACATTACTCTTCATAGCTTAACAATTAGCTTTACGAGCCTATCTCTCCTCAATCAGACTGACAACAACAGCAATAATTTCTCGTCAACCTTCTTTTCCGACCCATTATCGTCACCCCTCCTGACCCTAGCAATATGGTTATTTCCCCTCACGATTATAGCAAGCCAATATCACCTCGCAAAAGAATCCTTAGAGCGAAAAAAACATTTCCTCTTTACCCTAATCTCTCTACAATTATTCCTAATTATAACATTTACGGCCACCGAACTAATTATATTTTATATTCTATTTGAGGCCACACTAATTCCTACTCTCATTATCATCACCCGATGGGGTAACCAAACAGAACGACTAAACGCAGGCCTATATTTCCTATTCTATACCCTCATTGGGTCCTTACCACTACTTGTAGCACTGTCTTCCATCCAAAACTACATAGGCACACTAAACCTTTTCATAATAACCTACTGAACCCAAGAATTAGCCGATTCATGATCCAATGATCTAATATGAGTAGCATGCATTATAGCTTTTATAATCAAAATACCCTTATATGGTCTCCACCTATGATTACCAAAAGCCCACGTAGAAGCCCCCATTGCCGGATCTATAGTCCTTGCAGCCATCCTTTTAAAACTAGGAGGATATGGAATAATACGCATTACTATTATCCTCAATCCCCTAACAAAATTTATAGCGTACCCCTTCCTTATAGTATGCCTATGAGGGATAGTCATAACAAGCTTAATTTGCCTACGACAAACAGACCTAAAATCACTTATCGCTTACTCATCAGTAAGTCATATAGCACTGGTAATTGTAGCTATTCTTATCCAAACACCATGAAGCTTTATAGGGGCAACAACCCTAATAATTGCACATGGCCTCACATCATCAATGCTATTCTGTCTTGCCAACTCGAACTACGAACGTATTCATAACCGAACAATATTCTTGGCACGAGGACTTCAATCCCTCCTTCCTCTAATAAGCACTTGATGACTTCTTGCCAGCCTAACCAACCTAGCTCTACCACCGTCTATTAACTTAGTCGGTGAATTATTTATTACCATGGCAACTTTCTCATGATCTAATATAACAATTATCTTAACAGGCCTAAATATACTAATCACTGCCACCTATTCGCTATATATGTTAACAATAACACAACGAGGCGAACCCCCTTACCACGCACATAACTTCAACCCCTCTCTCACGCGAGAAAACACTCTAATATCCATACATGTTTTTCCTCTTCTCCTTCTCACCCTAAACCCCAAAATCCTTATGGGACCTACGTACTGTAGATGTAGTTTAAACAAAACGCTAAACTGTGAATTTAGATATAGGAATTTGAAACCCCTTATCTACCGAGAGAGAATGTAAGAACTGCTAATTCTACACACCATACATAAAAATATGGCTCCCTCAACTTTTAAAGGATAGAAGTTATCCATTGGCCTTAGGAGCCAAAAATTGGGTGGCAACTCCAAATAAAAGGTAATTAATTTATTTTCCTCCTTCACTCTAATTACACTAGTAATTCTAATATACCCTATCATGACAAACCTCATAAACATTCACAAAAATACCCCCTACACGCTCCACGTAAAACTAATCACTACCTACGCCTTTTTTACCAGCCTCATTCCAGCCACACTATTTACTTTCTCACAACAAGAAACAATCGTATCCAACTGACACTGAATAACCATCCAAACCCTGAAACTAACCATTAGCCTAAAAATAGACTACTTTTCAGTGTTATTTATCCCAGTAGCATTACTCGTTACTTGATCTATTATAGAATTCTCAACATGATATATACAGTCAGACCCAAACATCAATCTATTCTTTAAGTACCTTCTCCTATTCCTAATTACTATACTAATCCTAGTGACCGCCAACAACTTATTTCAACTGTTCATCGGATGAGAAGGCGTTGGCATCATATCCTTCCTCCTGATCAGCTGATGGTATGGACGAGCCGATGCAAACACAGCAGCCCTCCAAGCCATTATTTATAACCGTATTGGAGATATTGGATTTATCCTATCCATAGCATGATTCTTAATACACTCAAATACATGAGATCTCCAACAGATATTTATGCTCAACCACAACCCAAACCTGGTCCCATTAATAGGTTTACTCCTTGCAGCCACCGGAAAATCCGCTCAATTCGGACTTCACCCATGACTACCATCAGCAATAGAAGGCCCCACCCCAGTCTCAGCCCTACTTCACTCCAGCACAATAGTGGTAGCAGGGATTTTCCTCTTAATCCGATTTCATCCCATAACAGAGATCAACAATACAGTCCGAACCCTTATATTATGTCTAGGCAGCATCACCACACTGTTCACAGCAATATGTGCTCTAACACAGAACGACATCAAAAAAATCGTAGCCTTCTCCACCTCGAGCCAACTGGGCTTGATAATAGTTACTCTAGGTATTAACCAACCCCATCTAGCTTTTCTCCATATCTGTAACCACGCCTTCTTTAAAGCCATACTATTTATATGCTCCGGCTCTATCATCCATAATCTAAACAACGAACAAGATATCCGAAAAATGGGAGGCCTACTCAAAATCATACCCTTCACAACCTCCTCCCTCATCATCGGAAGCCTCGCACTCACGGGCATACCCTTTTTAACAGGTTTTTACTCAAAGGACCTTATCATCGAAACTATGAACATATCTAATGCCAACGCCTGAGCCCTAACAATTACACTCATTGCAACCTCCTTAACCGCTGTCTACAGTACTCGAATCATCTTTTACGTATTAATAAAACAACCACGATTTACAGCTTCATCCATAATTAACGAAAATAACCCCCTACTAATTAACTCAATTAAACGCCTAGCGATCGGCAGCATCTTCGCCGGATTCCTCCTATCCAATAATATTCTCCCTATAACCACCCCTCAAATAACAATACCCACCTATCTAAAATCAATAGCCCTAGCTGTAACTATCCTAGGATTTACCCTAGCAATAGAACTGACCCTTACGACGAACAACCTAAAACTTAAATCACCCTCTCAAGTACTTAAATTCTCAAACATACTGGGATTTTTCCCAAATATTACCCACCGCTCGACTCCCCTATACAAACTTATCACAAGCCAGAATATAGCATCCCTCCTACTAGACCTAATCTGATTAGAAAAGAGTATACCAAAAAATATATCCCAACTACAATTGTTATTCTCCAAAACAATCTCAAACCAAAAAGGCCTAATCAAGCTATATTTCCTATCCTCCCTTATATCAACACTCCTAGCTCTCCTACTCATCATCTAACCCTTATTCGAATAATCTCAATAACAATTAATACACTAACAAATAAAGATCAACCCGCAACAACCATAAATCAGCTAACATAATTATAAAGAGCCGCCACCCCCAAAGAATCCTCACGAACAGTATTAATCTCCTTACCTGTAAAGACAACTCAATCTTCCAAATCATCCAAACCAACTACCACCTCAAAGCTATCCTGCCCTATTACCCAGATCACTACCAACAACTCCATAATTAAACCCATCAACAATGACCCTCAAACAACAACACTAGAACTCCAAGTCTCTGGGTACTCCTCAGTAGCCATAGCCGTAGTATAACCAAACACCACCAACATACCTCCCAAATAAACTAAAAACACCATCAAACCCACAAAAGAACCCCCAAAACCTATAATAATTATACATCCCACAGCCCCACTAACAACAAGTCCAACACCCCCATAAATGGGAGAAGGTTTTGACGAAAAACTTATAAAACCCAAAACAAAGACAACACTTAACAAAAACATTACATAAATCATAGTTTCTACATGGAATCTAAGCCATGACTAATGACATGAAAAATCATCGTTGTATTTCAACTACAAAAACACAAATGACCAACATTCGAAAAAATCACCCCCTCATAAAAATTATTAATAGCTCGTTTATTGATCTCCCCACACCACCTAATATTTCTTCTCTATGAAATTTCGGCTCCCTATTAGGAGCTTGCTTGACTATCCAAATCATTACAGGCCTATTCCTTGCTATACACTACACAGCAGATACAACAACTGCATTCTCCTCCGTAACCCATATCTGCCGAGATGTAAACTACGGTTGAACCATCCGCTATCTTCACGCTAACGGAGCATCCATATTCTTTCTATGCCTATTCATTCACGTAGGCCGCGGCCTATACTACGGTTCCTTCGCCCTACTAGAAACCTGAAATATCGGTATTATCTTGCTATTTTCAGTAATAGCTACAGCCTTCATAGGCTACGTCCTCCCATGAGGACAAATATCATTCTGAGGTGCTACAGTGATCACAAATTTACTCTCGGCAATCCCCTATATTGGCACCAATCTAGTAGAATGAATCTGAGGCGGCTTCTCCGTTGGCAAACCCACTCTAACCCGATTCTTCGCACTCCACTTTATCTTACCTTTCATCATTTCAGCCCTGACTATAATTCACCTTCTCTTCCTACACGAAACAGGGTCTAATAATCCACTAGGCGTATCCTCAAACTCTGATAAAATCCCATTTCACCCCTACTACACTACCAAAGATTTCCTAGGGCTCCTACTCCTTATCTTACTACTCATAGCACTAACACTCTTCTACCCAGACCTATTAGGAGACCCCGACAACTACACTCCAGCAAACCCCCTCAATACACCACCCCATATCAAACCAGAATGATATTTCCTCTTTGCCTATGCCATCCTACGATCTATCCCCAACAAACTTGGAGGAGTAGTAGCCTTAATCCTGTCCATTCTAATTCTAGTAATCATTCCTTTCCTTCAACCTAACAAACAACAAACCATGATATTTCGTCCCCTGAGCCAATTCTTATTCTGAATCCTAGTAGCAGATTTAGTCACCCTTACATGAATTGGAGGGCAGCCCGTAGAAAACCCCTTCATCAGCATCGGACAAATAGCATCTATCCTATACTTCTCTCTTATAGCCTTTATCATACCATTAACATGTCTCATCGAAAACAAAATACTAAAATGAAGAGCCCTTGTAGTATATTTATTACCCCGGCCTTGTAAGCCGAAAATGGAATATTGCTTCCCCAGGGCAACCTCAAGGAAGAAGTATCGCACCTCACCCTCAGCACCCAAAGCTAAGATTCTACATAAACTATTCCTTGGCAAACTACTACCACCATATTTTTCCCCCGCTATGTAATTCGAGCATTGCATGCCTCCCCCCATATAACAGGGCACAGTTCTCCTCGTAGGAGGGTCCCCCACCGGTCTATGTATATCGTGCATAAAGCCCTTGTCCACATGCATATAAGCAAGTACATATATATTTATACAGTACATAGGACATTTATATGTATTATCCACATTAACCTCTTTCCCCCACGGATATTCTCGAGTAATTGCCTCTCTTGATTTTACATGAGTACATGCTACTATAGACCGGACATAATACATTGATCTATTGATCGGACACCTGCGCATTAAGTTTCGTAATCCCTGTCAACACGGATATCCCCTTCCACCCTACTAGGGCCTCTACCATCCTCCGTGAAACCAGCAACCCGCCCACATAATGCCCCTCTTCTCGCTCCGGGCCCATAAAACTTGGGGGTGACTAGACTGAAACTATACCTGGCATCTGGTTCTTACTTCAGGGCCATGCCAATATACCCGCCCACTCGTTCCCCTTAAATAAGACATCTCGATGGATTAGTTACTAGATAACCCGTGATTAGTCATAACTGAACTGTCAGGCCTCTGGTATTTTTTAATATTCGGGGATGCAGGGACTCACCATGGCCTACGCCGAAAACCGGCCGGCCTGCGCCCAGACCATTGATTGTAGCTGGACTTAACATGTACATTCTTTACCCTCATAATTATCATAAGGTGGCTATTTAATTCATGCTTGAAGACATAGTCAATTTTAACACACATATGCGCGCACATCGACACGCGTGTATTTGTACGTGAATCCACATCTACGCCCGTACGTCAGTATTGCGCACACGTATACACGTATACACGTATACACGTATACACGTATACACGTATACACGTATACACGTATACACGTATACACGTATACACGTATACACGTATACACGTATACACGTATACACGTATACACGTATACACGTATACACGTATACACGTATACACGTATACACGTATACACGTATACACGTATACACGTATACACGTATACACGTATACACGTATACACGTATACACGTATACACGTATACACGTATACACGTACGCGTTATTATATACCCAGTATCCAAGACAAACCCCCCTACCCCCCATCCTAGCCTTCACAGATTCTTGGTACTCTGCTCTTGCCAAACCCCAAAAACAAGAACTTCCCGCACTGTTACTTAACTAGAACTTTGCAGATACTTATAACTTTGCCTGACCACGACAAACCGATAGAAAGATATTCTCTCTATGCAAGATGCCAATAATTTACGCTGATACCAGCGTAGTAGTTTAATCCATCCTTTTTCCAAAAAGAACTGCTTCTAATCAATTGGAAGTCCAATAATTCCCTTTACCAAAACAACAAGTATTCTACCCCAATTCTAGATATACACATATCTTAGCATCTACCCTTACCCAAAGTCCAA